AGGCGCTCACTGGTACGCGAGCTCATGTTACTTCAAATTCCGAAACTCTTCGGATTCGTGATTAATCGGCGACTCTTGAAAGGTGCAGAGTAATACACAAACAAGAATTCCAATTCTTGTTTGTGTATTGCTCTTTTTGTGCCTTTAAGTGGGCCTTTAGTGAGCCTAGTAGTTCCGGCAAATGGCTTCTGTATCTCTTCATCTTCAAAAGAACACTCTCGATCCGACGGAAGCAAATCCCATCGATTTCTTTCAAGACCTAGACCTGCACTTGATCCCAATAGCTATAGCTCGAAATTAGGGTAGGGGATCAAGCGGAATCAGTATCAGGAGTTCCAATCCACTCAATCACGGATTGACGCAATCAACAATCTCATCGCGCACAGCAATCTGATAAGTCGTCTCATCGAGGCGAGAGTCGATACTATGCGAAGTTGGGGTATCGGACAACCAGAGATCAAAAGTCACTCTGATTCTGAGGGGCTCGAACGAGAACGTGACATACGCGAAACCTTCAACAGGGAAATTGATAGATTACTCCTGGATATTCTCGCGAAATATCCGGAGATCCAAATGGCAGATAGGGAACCCCAAGCATCATCCTCCCATTTGTAGGAACCGGTTTTCCTCTTGTGCTCGGACGAAGTCTTCGCCTTGCAACATGGCCACTCCCGATCCATCCAAAAAGCGCGAGCTAAGAGTGCGAAGCGTGCGCTCCATGATCGGCGTATTGCGAAGCGGTTCCTCGCAACCTACTCAACAAGAGCTCATAAGATTCCTGAGAGTAGTACGACTACTCCAGACAGTGCTTCGAATTCCGGAAATCTGCGGATTTCGTCTGGAACGGAAAACTCTGGCCCCGACTAAGACTCAATTTGGATGGACTATAAATCGGTCCACTTTTTCTGGCATTCTATTATCTACTTATAATAGATATACTTATCATAAGAGATCTTTCTAACAGGTAAAAATGGAAACTCGAGGTATTCCTTACTATGACAACTTTCAACTTACCCTCTCTTTTTGTGCCTTTAGTGGGCCTAGTAGTTCCGGCAATTGCAATGGCTTCTTTATCTCTTCATCTTCAAAAGAACAAGATTCTCTAGATCCGATGGAAGCAAATCCCATCGAGTTCTTTCAAGACCTGCACTTGATCATAATATAGATTCTTGAAATAGGGTACAAGATACGGTTTCCTCCGAACACATACATAAGATCTCTTTCTTATGTATGTGGAACCGTCATCTGTGGATAAAGGTATTCATTTCATTTTCAGTAGAGCGAGTTTCCATTTCAAATTGATCCGCAGATGTATGAAACCGAAACGCAAGCTATCTATATGTATGTAGATATACATAGTGAGATCCGATGAAGCGGATACTTTTTTTCGATCTTATCTAATCAATTGGATGAATGACTGCTAAAGGTTCACATAATAATCGGGCTAGTTGATGAGAGTTACTTTTGGAACAAAAAAAGGAAAGTAAAAATTCATTTGGGTTATTCTCTCAATTCCAATAAAAAGAAACTGGATCTAGTATGAACTGGCGATCAGAACGTATATGGATAAAACTTATAGTGGGGTCTCGAAAACCTAGTAATTTCTGCTGGGCCTGTATCCTTCTTTTAGGCTCATTAGGATTCTTATTGGTTGGAACTTCTAGTTATCTTGGTCGGAATCTGATATCCTTATTTCCATCTCAGCAATTTTTTTTTTTTCCACAAGGGCTCGTGATGTCTTTCTATGGGATCGCAGGTCTTTTCATTAGCACCTATTTGTGGTGCACAATTTCGTGGAATGTAGGTAGTGGTTATGATCGATTCGATAGAAAAGAAGGAATAGTGTCTATTTTTCGTTGGGGATTTCCTGGAAAAAATCGTCGTATCCTCCTTCGATTCCTTATGAGAGATGTCCAGTCGATTAGAATCGAGGTGAAAGAGGGTCTTTTTCCTCGTTGTGTCCTTTATATGGAAATTAGAGGACAGGGCGCCGTTCCTTTGACTCAGAGTGAGGAGAATTTGACTCCAAGAGAAATGGAACAAAAAGCTGCAGAATTGGCCTATTTCTTGCGTGTACCGATTGAAGTATTGTGAAATGAACTGAACTCCACATTGGAAAAGGCACTCAGAAATCCTCTTTGTTTCGATTTTATTTTTTTTATTGTCACTGAAGCTTGTTCAGAACGCGCATTCGAGCAAAAGGAAATGTATGTATATTCTAGGGAATAACCAGAAAACAAAATAGTTTTCGTACACCAAAACAAAACGATTTTCTATCTGTATGGAAACACAATTCTTTCGTACTAATTATTAACAAGCAAGCAACAAATCGAATCTACTACTAATAAGTCTAGATTCATCAAATGTATCAGAACATTTCAGAATACATAATTCATCTTTTTGGTTCCGCTATTTTGGATTGATAGATTCCATACTGAACTGATGGCTCATATGTAATGACCTCTCTTTTCTTTTGTCACTTGGGGTTTCTTTTCCCTTCTTGTGTTTTGCTCCTGGATTCTCAAATGAATAGATCATTTATAACTAGCATTTTTCTCTGGTTTTTCCACTCGTTTTTGATTTCATCATCACATCCATATTTTTTATAAATTTCCCTCAACTATTCCATGCTAAGCATAGCCAGCGAAACTTTTCGAAATAATGGATCTAAGCTAAGGTCTTTTATCTCGAAGTCCGAATAGTATTCATGACTTGAGGTGGTTCTTTCGGGAATTCATCGAAAGGATCCAATTGCTTCAAATTTGACCAATTGAAATATCTGGAAACAATCTTTTTTTATTTCTTCATTCCACTTCGATGCGGAACCTCATCCTATTTCTAGATTCAAGGACAAACATAAAAAAAGGGGGTGCAAATTACTAAGTTAGGTATAGGTTTGATACCTTGTTATAGAACTGATATTTCATAGAAATAGAAGATTGGATAGATTCGACGAATGGGGTGGTTTCATTAGCAATTCTCAGATTAAAAAAAAAATGCCACAAAAAAAAGCATTCACTAACCTCCCATATCTTGCATCTATAGTTTTTTTGCCCTGGTGGATCGATCTCTTAGTCCAAAAAAGTCTGGAATCTTGGGTTACAAATTGGTGGAATACGAAACAATCCGAAACTTTCTTGAATAATATTCAAGAAAAGAATGTTCTAGAAAAATTCATAGAATTAGAGGAATTATTCCTTTTGGACGAAATGATAAAGGAGTACCCGGAGACACATATAGAAAAGCTTCGTATAGGAATCCACAAAGAAATGATACAATTGGTCAAAATGCATAATGAGAATCATATCCATAGCATATTACACTTCGCAACAAATATAATATGTTTCGCTATTCTAAGCGGCTATTCGATTCTGGGTAATGAAGAACTTGTCATTCTAAATTTTTGGGTTCAGGAATTCCTCTATAACTTAAGCGACACAATCAAAGCCTTTTCGATTATTTTATTAACCGATTTATGTATCGGATTCCACTCGCCCCATGGATGGGAACTCATGATTGGCTCTGTCTCCAAAGATTTTGGATTTGATCATAACGATCAAATTCTAGCGATTCTTGTTTCCACTTTCCCAGTCATTCTAGATACAATTTTGAAATATTGGATCTTCCATTATTTAAATAGCGTATCTCCGTCACTTGTAGTGATTTATCATTCAATGAATGACTAAGGAACGATACACGGATATTAACTCAATTAGAATGTTTGTTACTTCTTCCAGAAACAAACCATTCAAAATCTTACTAACTTTTTTCTATTTCTACCCACCTAGGGAAATCCTCCTGTATTACAGTAAAATGATTCCAGTACAATAACAATAACAGAATCAGAGATAGGGAACTATACTAGCAACCTACCTAATCTATTGTAGAAATTTTCGTGCTCAATGATTGGACCATGCAAAATAGAAATACCTTTTCTTGGATAAAGGAACAGATTACTCGATCGATTTCTCTATCTATCATGATATATGTAATAACTCAGACATCTACTTCATATGCATATCCCATTTTTGCGCAACAGGGCTATGAAAATCCACGAGAAGCTACTGGGCGTATTGTATGTGCCAATTGCCATTTAGCCAATAAGCCCGTGGATGTTGAGGTTCCACAAGCAGTCCTTCCTGATACTGTATTTGAGGCAGTTGTTAGAATCCCTTATGATATGCAACTGAAACAAGTTCTTGCTAATGGGAAAAAGGGGTCTTTGAATGTGGGAGCTGTTCTTATTCTACCTGAGGGATTCGAATTAGCTCCCCTCGATCGTATTTCTCCCGAGATGAAAGAAAAGATGGGCAATCTGTCTTTTCAGCGTTATCGCCCCACTAAAAAAAATATTCTTGTGATAGGTCCTGTTCCTGGTCAAAAATATAGTGAAATCACCTTTCCTATCCTTTCCCCCAACCCCACGACTAAAAAAGATGTTCACTTCTTAAAATATCCTATATATGTAGGCGGGAACAGGGGAAGAGGTCAGATTTATCCCGATGGGAGCAAGAGTAACAATACAGTCTATAATGCTACAGCTGGAGGTATACTAAGCAAAATCATACGTAAAGAAAAGGGAGGATATGAAATAACCATAGTGGATGCATCGGATGGACACCAAGAGGTTGATATTATACCTCCAGGACTCGAACTTCTTGTTTCCGAAGCTGAATCTGTCAAGCTTGATCAACCATTAACAAGTAATCCGAATGTAGGTGGGTTTGGTCAGGGAGACGCAGAAATAGTACTGCAAGACTCATCCCGTGTCCAAGGCCTTTTGTTCTTCTTGGCATCTGTTATTCTGGCACAAATCTTTTTGGTTCTTAAAAAGAAACAGTTTGAGAAGGTTCAATTGTCCCAAATGAATTTTTAGAGTCCCAATATAAAGTTCGTAAATAGAGCCAAATTCTTGTTGATCGATGCAATTCTTGTATGGTAAAAAAGAAAAAAGAGAAGCCTTTTTCTTTTTTTTTTACTGTTTTTCTTAGAGATGCCGG